AAACAAGACCCGATATAATTTGATCGTTATGAACAAATCCAAAATCTTTGTAGACAGAGCCAATCATTAGTTCCCAACCATGGGGCGAATGGAATCCGATACATAAATCAGTTAATAAAAGAATAGAAAAAGCTTTTATTGTGTCGCTTAAGTTATATAGGAATTCCTGAGTCCAAGAGTTAAGAATAACAAGTTCTTCATTACCCAGAATAGAGTAACCACTTAGAATAATGAAACAGATTATATTTGTCGAGAAGTGCAAAATCGTATGGATACGATCCTCATTGTGTATCTTGATTAATTGGATCGTTTCTTTGTGGATTCCTATATGAAGCTTTTGTAGATGTATCTCCGAGTATTCCTTTATCATTTCCTCCAAAAGGAGGAGGTCTTCTAATTCTATGAATTTTTCTAAAATACTCTTTTCTTGAATATCATTCAAAAAAGTTTCAGATTGCCTAGTATTCCACCAATTAGTAACCCAAGATTCCAGACTTTTATTAAATGAGAGAGAAATCCACCAGGGCAAAAATACTATAGATACAAAGAAGAGGAGTGAATGCTTTCTTTTTTGCCGTTTTTTCATCTGTGAATTGTTAATGAACCCATCTCATTCGTCGACTCTATGCGATCTAATATTTCTATCAAGCATGAGTTCTATTACGAGGTATCGAACCTACGAATCTATTCACTGTTTTTTTTTTTTTTTTATTTGTGATTCGTGGTTAGTCCTTGAATCTAGAAAGAATACAGAAATAGAATAAGAATCCACTTCGAATTTAGAATGAAGAAATAATAAAAAAAAATATTGTTTCCAGATATCTCACTTGGTCAAATTCGAAGCAAGTGTTTCCTTTCGATGAATGCCCGAAAGAACCACTTCAAGTAATGAATATTATTCAGATTTTGAGACGAAAGAATTCCTTTTCTATCATTCTACCAAAATATCAACTATTTCAAAAAATTTCACTGACTACCCTACCCATAGTCCAGGAATAGAATAATTGAGATAAATTTCTGAAGAATATTGTGATGATCAAAAATGAGTAGCAAAAGAAGACAGAAATTGGATAGTTATCATTATAAGCGATTCAATTGTTTGGTTATTAAGGAGCGCAAAAGAAGAAACGTCGATTGACAAAAAAGAAATAATTTACAAGATATGATCTATCTGGATCTAAAGTATAAATTCCAACAAAACAAATATTGGACTTAAAATAAAAAGAGAAATTTTTTGATTTTGAAATATTTTTATATATGAGATGAATCTAGTATTTCAATTTGTTACTGAATTGAGTTGAGTGGATTTCCATACGTATAAAAGACCATTTTTGTGGACAAAAAGAGTTTGTTTTATGGTTGTTCCGTATACGTTTGCTTTGGCTCGAATGAGCGTTCTGAAGAAACTTCAGTTAAATTATGTTATAGAAAGGAGTCTTGAGTTTTTCCCTCCTGCCGAGAAAGCATTCATTCTTCCGTTTTCATTTCTCAAAATACTTCAATTGGTACACGCAAGAAATAGGCCAATTCAGCAGCTTTTTGTTCAATTTCTCGTGGAGTCAAATTCTCATCAGTACGAGTCAAGGGAATAGCCCCCTGACCTCTGATTTCCATATAAAGGACACGACGAGCATAAATACCCTCTTTCACTTCTATTCTGACGGACTGAATATCTTTTATAAGGAATCGGAGGAAGATGCGACGATTTTTTCCAGGAAATCCCCAACGAAAAATACATACTATTCCTTCTTTTCTATCGAATCGATCATAACCACTACCTACATTCCACGAAATTGTGGACCACAAATAGGAGCTAATAAAGAGACCCGCAATCCCATAGAAAGACATCACGATCCCTTGTGGAAAAAAAATGATTTGCTGAGACGGAAATAAAGATATCAAATTTCTACCAAGATAACTGGAAATTCCAACCAATAAGAATCCTAATGAACCTAAAAAAAGGATAAAGGCCCAGCAGAAATTACTTGTTTTTCGAGACCCCGTTATAAGTTCTATCCATATACGTTCTGATCGCCAACTCATACTTGATCCGGTTGCATTTTATTGGAATTAAGAGAATAACCCAAATGAATTTGACTTTACTCTTTTTGTTTCCGAAATAACTCTCATCAACTAGCACTATTTTGCTGTGAACCTTTAGGAGTAATTCATCAAATTGGTTAGATCTAAAATAATAACATCCCCTTCATATGATTCTACTCTAGATATTAACATACATATAGAGACATTGACTTTCCATTTCAGACATCCGCCCACCGCCGATCCTGATCTATTTGAAAATAGCTAGAATTCATTTACCCATATATCGTGTTTCTGCATGCATAAGAGTTCTTTCATTTATGTTCGTCGGAAGCCACATGTTATACCACCATATTCCACTCAATAAATATCTATGTTATGATACAAGTCTAAGTTTTGAAAAAAAAAATGGATGCTATTTAGTCCGATCGGATCTAAACAATCTTGTTGTTTTGAACAT